TATATTACACAACAATTCTTCCTGTTTTCATAGAAAAAATACAGATTCGAGGTCTCATTAATCTTTTGATATTTCATAGGATTTCAGTACGCATCCCTTACCTATCTATATTCTATAGGCTTATCCTTCAACCTTTCGGAAGTGTCGATAAAAGGATTTCGCTATCAACGCAACACAATCAACTCCATTCGTTAGAACAGCTTCCATTGAGTCTCTGCACCTATCCTTTTTGATTTTCGCTTTCTGAACCTTTTGTTATTGGCAGAAAACCGGATTTGGCTCAGGATTGCCCATTTTTATTCATTCCAGGGTTTCTCTGAATTTGAAAGTTATCACTTAGTAAGTTTCCATACCAAGGCTCAATCCAATTAAGTCCGTAGCGTCTACCAATTTCGCCATATCCCCTTTTGGGGATTAGGATCGCACTGTGATGTCCTTTCCCCTTTTCTTTCATTTATACTCAAACCATTGCATTCATTAGATACCTATTTCGATCTCAAAAAAGTGTTTTCTCAGCTATTATTTCGTGTCTATCTTCTTTCCTATTCTCTAGGAAGATTCTATTTGGTCCAATCAAAAACGATTTTATCATTTATCTATCTCCAATTCAATATAAGCGGATACAGCCCCGATATAGATTTCTATCTCGTCCGATCACTTTTCTATTCAATTTCAAATACTTAAACGGTCTATTTTTTCGTCCTAACTTCCACCTTTATGAATGAAAGCGGAGGAATGTCTCAGTAGTTATAACAAATCAGTCCATTCAAAAATTAGAATTAGAAATCTAGAGTATATGGAATCCAATAGAGAAGTCTACTAAAAAGAATCTCAAATGTCAGTTAAATTCAAAAATGAAAAAAACAATTTTTTTTTTTGAATATTTATGAATTTCTTATTCAATAAGATATAATTTATATATTATTGGGATAAATCAATCTAACTTATATACCCCTAGATTCATTGTTATATTCTAGAAGATTTACCATTTATTTTTTGAAATTCTATATTGTGTTCTTTTGTAGATTCCTATTTATTATTTATTATGAATAGCGAAGAATTCAATTCAATTTCAATAGTATTATATAGTTAATAGCAAGCAAAGATTCTGATAGTTTATTGAATTCATAGGCATGGTGAATTTCTCTTATCCGAGCCTGCTTAGCTCAGAGGTTAGAGCATCGCATTTGTAATGCGATGGTCATCGGTTCGAGTCCGATAGTTGGCTTTATCTCTATTTAATTTATTTCATCTCTATTTAATTTATTTCATCTCTATTTAGTTTATTTATTCGATTTTTCTATTTATTTTCTTCGATTTTTTTCATCTTCGTCTCCTTCTTTTTCCTTTTTCGTCTTCGTCTATGAATTATTGTTTTTATCTCTGAATTCTTTTTCTCTTTCGAGGAAGTAGGATTTCTCTTTTTGATGGTTATGTTCAAGTGCCATAGGTGGGACTTTTAGAACACCAACAGGCATTAAATGAAAGAGAAAATAATCATTGCTAATGTCCTTTTCAAATCACAGAATATTGAAAAAACAAATGCCTTCCTCTTTTGCCAAAAGTGATCGGTTTATTACGTTATAGCAACTTCGACCTATGGCCTGAAAAGGATCCTTTTCTTTTTCTATATAGAGAATCGAAAGGAAAGATCTGGATATTTATTTATCCAGTTCATCTCGTTATTCGAACTATAAAAGAGAGAATCCATAGAAATATATAGAAAGTTCTCCCGGGAATCAAGTGATTCCGTCTTTATTCGAACTTTCTTTTTGATTCTTTATCTCTTTTTGATTCTCACTTTCTTTAAAGTATTGAGAGATACTCTCGAGCCGCAGGTCTTCTAAATCAATCAATGAAATTCATTTTTCAAAACCATCATCAGAAAAAATAGAATGATTTTCAAAGAGCCGAAAACGATTCGGTCATTTAGACGAACAAACTATTGGCTATTGGAAAGCGCAACACCTCAACGAGATGCCCTTATGATTTCAGGCCCATTGAGGTGTTACGCTTTCATGTTGACAACTTAATTCATACGATTACTACAGGGCTGAACCCAATCCGGAATATGACCCATAAAAGAAACTACAAAACCGATCACAAGAATACCAGTTACAGTACCTATTATCCCAAGAGGAATCCTTCCAAGTAGGCTAAGACTTGCCTTAATCAATTTGAATTTTCTTGAGAAAATTGATTATTGTTTGGAAAAATCTTCGGCGAAAAACGGCCGAATAAAAGAGACGCGGATCCGGTTTCTCTTCGAAACGCGGAAGAGGGAAAGGCGCTATGACTGTTTTCTCAAAACTCTCGCCGCAGAGAATACATTTCCGATGAGCGAATGCCTCACATCCCTCATAGGGAAGCAAACGCTCTTGTAAGGTTGTCGCAAAGTCCTTCAGCAAAGTCGAAAACAACTCACTTAAGTGAGGGGGTGCGATTAACGACATTTCGCGAAGTAGCTGGGACTCCAAAGTCTCGCCAGGACATAGATCCC